ACTCCTCCTCTGAGCAGTAATTGATAGGGATGACAGGATTTGAACCCGTGACATTTTGTACCCAAAACAAACGCGCTACCAAGCTGCGCTACATCCCTTTCAATTGGTCTACAGTATCATTGTAGAGAATCCCCGTCTTGTTTTCCACATCCTGATTATTTTATTCCCTCCATTGATAGGCAAAATAGATCTTGCCATTTCTTCTTTTTGGTCTCATATCATATAACATATAATAATATTAAATAAATATTTTTCTTGGGAATTATCAGGTGTAAAGTGACCCTTTTTTCTGCTTTAAGAAAAAGAAAAAAGAAAAGAAAATCTTATTCCCCGACTCATTGCACATTTCAATTTGAATTAGGGATTCCACGCACAAATACAAGTGGTCTTTAACTACATATACATCTCTTACCATAATGTATTACAATATGGAATACAAAAAAAAGAAGGAGGATTTTCAATGCGAGATCTAAAAACATATCTTTCCGTGGCACCGGTACTAAGTACTCTATGGTTCGGGTCTTTAGCAGGTTTATTGATAGAAATCAATCGTTTATTCCCGGATGCGTTGACATTTCCTTTTTTTTCATTCTAGTTATTGAAATGAAAAGGGGTGAAGAAGATTAGAGATAAAATCAAATATTTGTGACTAATCTCTCTTTCCCCTCTTTTTTTTTTTAGAATTAGATAGATAGAATAAGGGAGGAAAGAGAAAGAAAAAAGTGGATTCAACCTCAGCGAAACTCGGGTTGGGCTCCAATTAAATTAATAATACAGTTAAAAGAAAACGGAAATGTGGCTAGGGTAAGAGTATCATACAATACAAGATACTTAAATGAAATACTGTACTGTGATTAGCAATATAGTTAGAAATTATTGTATTACTTATTATTTACTATATTGATTGCAACAAAATCTTTATTTCAAAATTTGATTTTGAGTGGTTAGCAACTTCTATTTTTTTGTCCCTTGCTTCTTATTCGCTTCGGATCGGAAAATAGAAAAGTTGGGTGAATCAAAAACCCAAAGGAGGTTCATGGCCAAGGGTAAAGATGTCCGAGTAAGGGTTATTTTGGAATGTACCAGTTGTGTTCGAAATGGTGTTAATAAGGAATCAAGGGGTATTTCCAGATATATTACTCAAAAGAATCGACACAATACACCTAGTCGATTGGAATTGAGAAAATTCTGTCCCTATTGTTACACACATACAATTCATGGGGAGATAAAGAAATAGATATAGATCGAACCGAGTGCTTGTGTGTCACCCTTCCAAGGAACATGAAAAAATAATATAGATATATATCTATATTATTTCATATATTTAAATGGAAACAAATAAATAAATATAGACAAACCAAATCCTATTAATTAATTCTAGAAATCATTTTTCATTTCATCGAACTGGGATTTTTGCGATAAGGAATAAACAAATTATGGATAAATCTAAGCGACTCTTTCTTAAATCCAAGCGATCTTTTCGTAGGCGTTTGCCCCCGATCCAATCGGGGGATCGAATTGATTATAGAAATATGAGTTTAATTAGTCGATTTATTAGTGAACAAGGAAAAATATTATCTAGACGGGTGAATAGATTGACCTTAAAAGAACAACGATTAATTACTATTGCTATCAAACAAGCTCGTATTTTATCTTCGTTACCTTTTCTTAATAATGAGAAACAATTTGAAAGAAGTGAGTCGACCGCTAGAACTACCGGTCTTAGAACCAGAAAAAAAATAGGCTTACTCTTCAACTGAATCAAAATTCCAATCCGAACTCAAACACAGATGGATGTTTTATTCAAAAAATACGAGAAGCGGTCGTGTCATAAGAAAAAAAAAAAAAAAAAAAAAAAGAATTGGGGAAGAAGAATAAATCTTTTTTTTTTTTTTTATTGAGTGTGTTCGCTCATTTTGACGACTTTATCATATTATCTCATACTAATTTCTACTCTACCTTCCCGGAGTTCATTCTCCAGAGAACTCCATTTAAAAATTATGACGAATTCCTTCCAACTTCTTTATTTTATGATCTCATTGGAAATCATATAAAGACAATTCCTATTTGATATAGCTATTTGTGCAAGTATTTTACGATTAAGAAGCAACTGCGCCTTATACAGGTTGTGTATTAATCTACTATAAATATAGGATACCCGATTCCCGCGAATTACTGCATTTATTCGAGTGATCCACAAACGACGAAAATCCCTTTTTTTCCTATCTCTATCACGCTGAGCCGAAACCAAAGCTCTTAGTTTCTGTTGAGTAATTGTTCGAGTAAGTCTTGAATGAGCCCCACGAAAGCTTGATGCAAATAAACGAATTTTTGTTCTACGTCTCCGAGCTATATATCCTCGTCTAATTCTGGTCATTGAATAAATGAAACTTTGATGAATAACTAATTGATTGCCTTTCTTTCAGTTATTCTTTTCCCCTTGCCTAGTCTATTAATAACAAAACGGATTCTTCCAATTTATAAAATCAAAATTCCAATGGCTTTTGCTACTCTAACCTTCCCGACCACGCTTTTTTCCCTTTTTCTAGGCATTGGAAATAAAATTTAAATATTTTACAAAGTAGTAAATAAAAATAGATAAAGAAATTGTGGGTTCCATCGTCTCTATGGTTACTTCTTAAACGGTGAGGTCCTCTCTATACACCGGAGCCCCTTTCTTCATTTAATCAATGTTATTGGTAACTTGTACAGTTACCACTCTTTGGCTCTACCCGTGAATTTTCTAGTAATAGGTCTTTCATAACGAGATAGACCTTCTACAGTAACGGTATTTAATTATGAAAATTGCTGGGGTAGCTGACCCTATTAGTCCGTTCTTGCAAAAGTAGAAACATAATCTTTCTGCTTTTTTAGTATTTCCCCCCGCTTAATGGATAAACTATTTGTTACCAACGGGGAATTCTTTCTCACCTTAAATTGCAAATTGAGGTGATGGAATTTGCGCCAATGGAAACCATAAATTTCATACACAATAGAAAGATATGATAGATCTATCTTTTTTAGATAGTGAATGCAGTTCTTCCATTCTATCCGATTCACAGGTACTGATCATTGATACTGGAAATTCTTTTGTTTTGTCTCAGCCCATGATTTAAACGAGTCGCACATACACCCTTGTACATGTTCCTCGGCGCTGAGGGCATCCCCCAAGAGCGGGGGATTTCGTGACGTTTCTGATTGGCTGTCTTGGGTTTCTAATAAGTTGTTTAATAGTTGGCATGCTGAATTATACATTATGGGCTGGTTTAGATCGATCCTAACCGTATGATTATGAATTTCTTCTATTTAATAGATTAATAGAATATTAAACCCCTAAGAAGTAAGAAGATAAAATCTTAAATCGTGCATTTACGTGAAATCACTGTTATTTTTTATCCAACCGCTACAAGATCAACAATTCCATGAGCTTGGGCTTCTGTTGCTGACATAAAAACATCCCTTTCCATGTCTTCGGATACAACCCATAAGGGCTTGCCTGTTCTTTGTACATAAACCTTTGTAAGGATTTCGCGCAGTTTCAGTAGTTCTTCCGCTTCCAGGATAACTTCTCCCGTCTGTCCCTCAGAAAAACCGCCAATAGGTTGATGGATCATTACCCTGATGATATATTATAACATAATAAAAGATAACATAATAAAAGGTTCCTCTATCTCGCACGATTAGGCGGGGGGAAGAGATAAAGAATAAGAAAAAGATAGAATTGAACAACCGTACAGGCATTTTTTTCGCATTGCATACGGCTCGACAATGGAATTCGCCTTTTTACCTTTCATCAACGAAAGAGAAAATATGGCCCAGATCGGTCAATGATCCAATTACCACCCTTCTTTTTTTTTGTAGGAGTTCAAAAATACTATGATGGCCCCGTTGCTTTATATATTTATTTCGTTTGTGACTCAGCAATCCCAAAGTTTCTTTGTTTTTTTTTTTCAAATAAAAAAGAAAAAATAATCTTCTTTTTTTTATTTGCGTACTTTTTCATAACATAAATATTGTTAATAACCTTCCGGTGTGAAAAAAGTTTGTGACGCTGTAATAGGCCTACAATAGGTAAGATAAACTCGGAATACCCCTCTTTTATCTCATACTACTCCTTCGATACATAATCGAATATTTTGAAAAAAAAAAACAATCAAAATTTTCATATCGAATTCGAAGTGCCATGCTATTATTACTTAATATTAATAATTCATATGGCGAAGGCATAGTCTTCTTTTTTCTCTCAAATAAAAAACTCATTGGCGCCAAGCGTGAGGGAATGCTAGACGTTTGGTAATTTCTCCCCCGACCAGGAGAAAAGACCCCATTGAGGCGGCCAATCCCATGCATATTGTCTGTACGTCTGGTCGCACAAATTGCATAGTATCATAAATAGCTATTCCGGGTATTACCCACCCGCCAGGAGAGTTTATAAACAAATACAAATCCTTGGTCTCATTCTCTATACTAAGATATACCATAAGACCAATAAGTTGATTCGAGATCTCGCTATCAACCATTTGGCCTAAAAAAAGTAATCTTTCTCGATAAAGTCGGTTGATTAGGATAAAATAAAATTGTATCCCTTCGGAGCCGTACAGGCACCTTTTGATGCATACGGTTCAACAAAACTTGCGAAAAAAAAATCAATGTGTAGCTCCCAGCCCCCTCTTTTTTTCCTAGCGAGCTCTTTCTATCAAAGGGGCTTTTCTTCCATTTTTCAAGAACGACGAGTTTGACCGGTTTTCCTATACCTATAATATTCTAATATAAAAAAAGCAATTCACTAATCGAACTAACTTTTCATTGATGTATTTTTTCATCGAGATCCAATCCAAAAATCACGATGTCATTTTCTTGTTCCTGACTGGGCTTCTTCCATTTTTTTAGGTTTATGCTCTACTCCGAGTAAGGATCTGCCCGATTTTTATTTGCACATATAGGACAAATGACCCCAATACCACGTCTCTTTTTTGCTATGACTTCGCCCCTTTTTTTTTTTAATTCATTTCTTTCATGTCTTCCGCCAAATTTTCGACATATTCATCATATTTATTATTCCATTGATTAACAGTTTGAGATCACTCCTATTGCGAATAAATTTCGAAATGGAATTGTTTATGATATCTATGATCTAAGTAATAATAATAGATATATTCCCAATTGGGTTTTTCTAAACGGAGCCTGGATACCTCATTTTATTGGTCCAGCCAAGACGACCATAAATTTTTTTTATTGCTAATATTAATCTGGATACCTCCGCACAAAATGGATCTAATTGCACTTCATTGCACTTCACGCTACAAATTTTTGATAATTCAATCAATTTTTTTTGGGCGAAATCGAGGCTATCTCGATCGGGGGAGAGAATGGGGAAATCCCATACGACCCAATAGTTCTGACAAGTCGCACTATACGTCAACCCAAGATGCATTCTTTTCTCCGGGACTTCGAAAAGGTACTTTTGGAACACCAATAGGCATAAAATGAAAGAAAAAAAGAATTAAGTACTCTAGTTTACTTTGATGTGGAAGCGTAATAATGGACTTCTTGTCTTAATAATATTGGCCTTTATCATATTTTATACATAGATTGAATAAGTTCATAAAATAAAGGAAAATTCTTACGAGTAGGTCCTTTGAATGATGGCCAAATGTGGATGCATCCGCTCATAGAAAAGGGAATCAACCCCCATTGCGTATTGGTACTTATCGAGTATAGAATAGATCTGCTTCTCTTTTTTCCTACGAACCGAACTCTTCCATTATTACTAAAAGATATTACTAAAAGAATAGAACAAATATTCATCCTTTTTTCGAGATAATCCACTGAAAAAAAAAAAGGGGGTACATAGCAGAGTTTTTTTCAATGCAATAAAGTTACATAGTGTCTATTTTTTGTTAATAAAGGGGTAGTCCCATGGGTTTGCCTTGGTATCGTGTTCATACCGTCGTATTGAATGATCCCGGTCGTTTGCTTTCTGTCCATATAATGCATACAGCTCTGGTTGCTGGTTGGGCCGGTTCAATGGCTCTATATGAATTAGCAGTTTTTGATCCCTCCGATCCCGTTCTTGATCCAATGTGGAGACAAGGCATGTTCGTCATACCCTTCATGACTCGTTTAGGAATAACCAATTCATGGGGCGGTTGGAGTATTACAGGAGGGACGATAACGAATCCGGGTATTTGGAGTTACGAAGGTGTAGCCGGGGCACATATTGTGTTTTCTGGCTTGTGCTTCTTGGCAGCTATCTGGCATTGGGTGTATTGGGATCTAGAAATATTTGGTGATGAACGTACAGGAAAACCTTCTTTGGATTTACCTAAGATCTTTGGAATTCATTTATTTCTCTCAGGAGTGGCTTGCTTTGGTTTTGGGGCATTTCATGTAACAGGATTGTATGGTCCTGGAATATGGGTGTCCGACCCGTATGGCCTAACTGGAAAGGTACAATCTGTAAATCCAGCGTGGGGTGTGGAAGGTTTTGATCCTTTTGTTCCAGGAGGAATAGCCTCTCATCATATTGCAGCAGGGACATTGGGCATATTAGCAGGCTTATTCCATCTTAGTGTCCGCCCACCTCAACGTCTATACAAAGGATTACGTATGGGTAATATTGAAACCGTTCTTTCCAGCAGCATCGCTGCTGTCTTTTTTGCAGCTTTTGTTGTTGCTGGAACTATGTGGTATGGTTCAGCAACTACCCCCATCGAATTATTTGGTCCCACCCGTTATCAATGGGATCAGGGATACTTTCAGCAAGAAATATATCGAAGAGTTAGTGCTGGACTAGCCGAAAATCAAAGTTTATCAGAAGCTTGGTCTAAAATTCCTGAAAAATTAGCTTTTTATGATTACATCGGAAATAATCCGGCGAAAGGGGGATTGTTCAGAGCGGGTTCAATGGATAACGGGGATGGAATAGCTGTTGGGTGGTTAGGACACCCTATCTTTAAAGATAAAGAAGGGCGTGAACTTTTTGTACGTCGTATGCCTACTTTTTTTGAAACATTTCCAGTTGTTTTGGTAGACGGAGATGGAATTGTTAGAGCCGATGTTCCTTTTAGAAGGGCAGAATCGAAGTATAGTGTCGAACAAGTAGGTGTAACTGTTGAGTTCTATGGTGGCGAACTGAATGGAGTGAATTATAGTGATCCTGCTACTGTGAAAAAATATGCTAGACGTGCTCAATTGGGTGAAATTTTTGAATTAGATCGTGCTACTTTGAAATCCGATGGTGTTTTTCGTAGCAGTCCAAGGGGTTGGTTTACTTTTGGACACGCTTCGTTTGCTCTGCTTTTCTTTTTCGGACACATTTGGCATGGTGCTAGAACCTTGTTCAGAGATGTTTTTGCTGGTATTGACCCGGATTTGGATGCTCAAGTGGAATTTGGAGCATTCCAAAAACTTGGAGATCCAACTACAAGAAGACAAGTAGTCTGATGCAACATTGCTCTGCTATTTTTCGCTTCTCGCTTCTATTTTCGGTTTGTGATT